CCCGCCAGTCCCGACGGATCCAATAAATCCAAAAATGCATTTTTCCCTTTCTATGAACCAGTAAAGAGTGTCGAGGGATATACTTTCATTCCCAAAGCAAAAAGAAGTCTTGATTTCTTTTTGCTTTCCTATTTTTCCATTTCGCTTTTATTGTTTGTTAGGTTTGGAACTATGTAATTAATTGAAGTGGAAAGGCAATCTGATGATCCTTCATCAGAAGATTGTCCAAGGAAGACGCAAGGTGGGTTATAGAAAAAACAAGGAAACGGATGATAAAGAAAATTTTTGAGTAATTGAGTCAGGAATCAAAATTGGAATTCGGTATGGATAAAAGAACTTCCTATGTTATACTATTCAAGTCTTGACAACGGGTTGATTTGATAGATCAGATATTGTTATTCATGATAGTGATCCGGTTCAAGATCATCAAGAGGTAATTCATTCATTGAATTTACAGACGATAGACAAAAGATTTATCATCTCTAGGGGATTAAATCCCGAGTTATTGCGAAGTAAAAAACCGATGAGATTATGGAAGTCAATATTCTTGCATTTATTGCTACTGCACTATTCATTCTAGTTCCTACCGCTTTTCTACTTATCATTTACGTAAAAACAGTCAGTCAAAATGATTAATTCAAATGAATTTTCAAATTCATTTGAATAAAACTTTCCTTCCAAGTTCTTATCAAAAATGGACAAAGTCAAATGAAAGGGATTCCAATTTCACGTCTTAACTTAAATGAAATGAGCGCACTATAATTATAGTCGGCAATTTTATAAGAGATAGATAGTATAAAAATGAATTTTTATACTATCTATCTCTTAGTCTATAAAGTTGTAATCTAGAATAAAGATAAAGGTTTAAGTTTCTATATATCAATCTACAATATTCTCTTCATATATGTGTATATTAATTCCATATCTATATATTCCATATATTGTATGGAATTGACATAAGACCCAATTTCCTACATCTATTTGTTATTTGTTCCGATCAATCTGAAATAATTCTTATCTGTAGGATTCTAATTCCTTTCCTTTTACTAATAAGGAAGGGGAAAACTCGCCTATTTTTAACGTCAGAACCGTGATATGAAATAAGTCGATAAAGCATAAACCGCCTTTCTAAAAATAGAAACCAAAGGGTAAATGCCCGATATGTAACTCGCCCGAGGCAAGATTTTATTATTGCCCAGTCTCTCCTTAAACAACCACTATCTCTATATCATTTCTCATAGAAAGTGCGTATACGCTTAACAAAACGACTTCTTTTTTGAAGAGTAAAAGGGAAATAAAAAAAAAAGAAAAAAGGTCCGGTCTTCCTTAGTATCCATCTATAAAGATAGTAAGAGCCCATTCCCATTGATTGAAATAGAAAATTTCGGAAGAATTTTAGGTTGGAATAAATTTCCAATCATCTGAATCCCTTTCTTTTCGAAGTACAAAGATGGGAATCGATGAAATATCTCTTTGATTGAAAAAGTATGATTCCTATCATAGATTACTCCATTGGAATCCAATGGGATTCCAAATTCAAAGAAAAGATTTGATTTTAAATAGTTCAAAAGAATGATCTATAAAACAATCGATACGGTTTGATTCCTGAACTCAATTAGTAGTACTTCTAAAGTCCACTTCTTCCCCACACTACGAGTGAAAGGGAAAATGTAAAGACTACCATTAAAGCAGCCCAAGCGAGACTTACTATATCCATGTGCATTATGTCCCCTATCTCTATAAATACGAAGGAATTTTTTCATTATTCCTCACTAATAATAGTGGAATTAATGTCGCAGAGTCAAAAAGGGGTTCTACCAAACACTATTGAGAAACCAATCCAATAAATCGATTATGATTTCTATTTTTTTGGTGATTCAGGCGACACCCGGATTTGAACTGGGGAAAAAGGATTTGCAGTCCCCCGCCTTACCACTCGGCCATGCCGCCAAAATGATACAAAATAGAATAGATGCAATTTTTCCCGGATTACTGAATTTTTATTGTACTTGCATTTTGACTTCTGTTTTCCTTAATCCTTTATTTCCTAAAATAAAAGAAAGACCCCTTTTGATTGGATTTGATCCATCCCTTATGATTGATTGTATAGTATCTGAAAATACACAATGCTAAAAACATTCTCTCGTTTTTCTATTGAGAAATCAAATGGGTATTTTTCAGACGAGAAATTAGAACCATTGACTATTGACCCCTTACTTCGAATTCATGAACGATTCTGGAATTTGAATTTCAAATTGTGTTTTCCTAATGACAAAATACAAATTGAGACAGAACGAATCAGTATTGATTTTTTAATCAAAAAATATTTCTCAATTTCAATTATAACAAAACATATGAGTTTATGTAAACCCCAGAACATAAATTGTTACACAGATATCTATTATTTAGATATATTGTCAATAAGGAATTATCATAAAATTATCCTACTTCATTTCATGCATTGAATGGGAATTTTCTTTTGATAGAGCACGCCCGGGGC